TTATTCATGATTATGAATTGAATGAATAAACAAATAAAATCAAGCAAGAAAGGGCCGAAGAATTCAACGAATGGTTAGAAAGGAAAAACTCAAGTTGTATAGATTCAGGAAAGACTCAACAAATAGGAACTAACAAGGAGAATTCTGATGCTCTGATGGAATATTTTTATTTTAATTTGGAGTTCTTACTGACTTCGACTGGCTGAATCTTAGTCGATGGAATAATTAAGTAATAATTTTTTAGTTGATTGTATCATTAACCATTTCTTTTTTTTTGTGTGAGGAACTTATCATGAATCCACTTATTTCTGCCGCTTCCGTTATTGCTGCTGGGTTGGCTGTAGGGCTTGCTTCTATTGGACCAGGAGTTGGTCAAGGTACTGCTGCAGGCCAAGCTGTAGAAGGTATTGCGAGACAGCCCGAAGCAGAAGGTAAAATACGAGGTACTTTATTGCTTAGTTTGGCTTTTATGGAAGCTTTAACAATTTATGGATTGGTTGTAGCATTAGCTCTTTTATTTGCGAATCCTTTTGTTTAATTCTAATAAAAAAAATACGTATTTTTTTCTTTGGACTTGACGCTTGCCTGCTTGCCTGTTCGCATTATACCAAGATTTCGCTCCTACAATTACTTTGAGAAAACCCGGGGGGAAGGGCTGATTTGAGGATGAGGAATTAGTGTTACCGATTCGCTTTCTTCCTTCCCCTTCTTAGTCCAACGAAAGCTGTTTAGGAAATAGTGCAACAAACGAGGTATTTAGCAATTTACACTAAAACCCGCGCCCGGTCCCTAATCCTATTCGAATAAGTCTTATTCTTATTGGAAATCGCAATTGAAAAAGAAAATACATTGTGAAATGGAATCGATTTTGAATCTATTTTCAATTTCTAAATAGGAAATAGGTCAAGTAATACAACAAAAAATGATGTTCGATTTTTTAGTCTATCTATAAGAGGAGATCATATGAAAAATGTAACCGATTCTTTCGTTTCCCCGGGTCATTGGCCATCTGCCGGGAGTTTCGGATTTAATACCGATATTTTAGCAACAAATCCAATAAATCTCAGTGTAGTGATTGGTGTATTGATCTTTTTTGGAAAGGGAGTGTGTGCGAGTTGTTTATTTCAAGAATAGACTGGATTCAACCAGCTGCGCCCCTTTTCGGTATAACTAGTAAAGAAAGGTGCATGATCTCGCGAATTACTTCTGAATAAATTAAGAAATCATATAATCATATGTAAGAACCATAGCATTTCGTGATTAGTTGGTAAATATACTTTGATTCTCTAGCAACCAATAATGTGGACCTATTAACATGGTTAAAGCTAAACTGTTTGAAGTTCAGCCACAGCATGGTACTCTTTCTACCACTATATTAATACTGAAATGGTTTTACATTTCCAAGGAATAGTTAGAAATTTATCGATATATAACACTCATATCGATAAAAAGATTCGAAACCTTTATTGGTATTGGAAAGGGGTTCATCCTTTTTTCTTTTTTTTACATTTTTGTTTAAATGCCAAATGCTGAGTTGATGACCTATTTATAAAAAAATATAAAATAAGAAATTTTGGATTTGAAAAAAAAAACAACTTTGCTGACAATTACATATTTTTTGTTTAGTCAGAAGAGTCCTCCAAATATTCCGGCCTTGGATTATTGATTCATTTCCAATTTTGTTCGAATATGAAAAAAAAGAGTAGAGGATAGGTTCATTACATTCAAAAAAGATATGGAAATTGGCCATAAAAATGGAAGTAATTGAGCGTGAGAGCCAAATGAATCGAAAGATTCAAGTTTGGTTCGGGAAGGGATCATGAAAGTTTTGAAATGAATGGAAATATAATCTACTTTCATTAAGTGATTTATTAGATAATCGAAAACTGCGAATCGTGAATACTATTCGAAATTCAGAAGAACTGCGCGAAAGGGCCGTTGAACAGCTAGAAAAAGCCCGGGCTCGCTTACGGAAAGTGGAAATGGAAGCAGATCAGTTTCGAGCGAATGGATATTCTGAAATAGAACGAGATAAATTGAATTTGATTAATTCAACTTATAAAACTTTAGAACAATTAGAAAATTACAAAAACGAAACCATTCATTTTGAACAACAAAGGGCGATTAATCAAGTACGCCAGCGGGTTTTTCAACAAGCCCTACAAGGAGCTCTAGGAACTCTGAATAGTTGTTTGAGCAACGAGTTACATTTACGTACCATCAATGCTAATATTGGCATGTTTGGCGCAATGAAAGAAATAACCGATTAGGCCTTCTACTGTGGATAAGGTATTATTTTTTTTGTTTCCAAAAAAGAATTCATTTAATTTAAGAAAGACTCATGACAACCATTCGAGCTGATGAAATTTATAATATTATTCGCGAACGTATTGAACAATATAATAGAGAAGTCAAGATTGTAAATACTGGTACCGTACTTCAAGTGGGCGATGGCATTGCTCGTATTCACGGTCTTGATGAAGTAATGGCAGGCGAATTA